TCAAACATGTTCTTTGAAGAAATATATGAGTTCTATTATAATTATAATAGAAAAAAAATATGTTTTTTTTATTCCATTTAATCCATTTAATTAAGTAAATCGAGAAAAGGAAAAACATAATAAGAAACGACACTCCTATCATAGGAATAGCCTTGTTGCTGCTTCAATAACAAGCATTTTCGTTTTCAAATCAAATAAATCATTTGATCTATGATTCATTGGAACAAGGAATGGCCTGGCTAGGTACTGGCCAGGCCGGGGGAATAAAAGAAAGAACTTTTCGGACGAAATCAAAGAGGTACTCTTTCTATTGGAGATATCTGTTTCGAATCATTATCTAAAGGGAATTGATGATTGATCAAATTCGTCTATATTTATAGAATAAAGAAAGATAAGGAAAAACTTTTATCAACCTTTACTTCACGCGTCACATAGGAATTATCCTTTTAAAATTGGGAGAGATGGCTGAGTGGACTAAAGCGGCGGATTGCTAATCCGTTGTACGAATTATTTGTACCGAGGGTTCGAATCCCCCTCTCTCCGTTTCTTCTGATCACTTGATATTTCCCTTTCGAGAATTCGAAAAAATCTCTAACCCCCTTTCTCATAGTTAAATGTATGAAATGGAGAAAGAAAATCCTAAGAAAATTAAGAAATCGAGCAAGGAAAACCCCCTGATTTTTTTATTCATCACGTCCAGGATTACGTCCTGGATCATTAGATAGGAATCCGAAGATGAAGAGAGAAACAAAGAATATCACTACTGTGTAAACGAAGAGTTTGAGAGTAAGCATTACACAATCTCCAAGATCATTTTTGGGGAAATAGGGGAATAGATTCTCCATTTTTGTACCACATATTCCGTTTTGACACCAAGAAAAGAAGTGTTTTCTAGAAAACATAAGGAATTTGCAGGAATGAACTTGTAATAAGATTCTGATTCTTTCGTTAACAAAAAGATCTCTCATACCTACAATTAGGTATTGTAGGGACCATACAATACATAGGGTCTTCGACCCCCAGAAGGAATGAAGAAATGAGGTGATTCCGACTCATCTCGGTTATCCAAATAAATTTCCATGTTTGAGTCGAGGGTTCATTATCTGATCTTATCAATTCTTAAGAATAGAATTTTTTTTTTATCGAATAAATCATGAATGTTTCTAAGACAGTATTAAAGATCTCATCGAAAACTTACAGCAGCTTGCCAAACAAGGGCTAAGAGAAAAAAGAGCACAGGTATGACTGGCATAACATCTACGATTGGATTGAAAAAAGCATAAGCTTCGGGCAATTTGGCGAAGAAAAAGCTACTCGAATGAAGGGCAGAATTAAGACAGATCAAACTAAAGATATTAAGCATAACAAACATTTTTTGTTCTTGGAGAAAATTTCATTATTATTGGGTTATTGATATAAGGGGAAATGAAGAAAGAAGGGAAAGTAGGCCGCAAAATCTTTCTTTTTCTTTGAACTCCCTCAATCAAAAATCCTTCAATTCTCAAATGAGAATAGAAGGAATCATACCTTACATACAATATCTTAATTGAATTATATGTAATGATCAATAAATTCATTTTGATTCTACATCTACATGTGTAGAATCATAACAACAACCAATTCAATAGATATTGGGGCTGGAATTGACGAACAACCAATACCGATATTAGTGTTTGTCGGTGTCGAATAGAAATAAAAATGGGGCGTGGCCAAGTGGTAAGGCAACGGGTTTTGGTCCCGTTACTCGGAGGTTCGAATCCTTCCGTCCCAGACCAATTCTATCATAACAAAGATTGTTCTTTTTAACAATCTTCTGTTTAAGGGTGTAATGTTGGATACAATGTGATCCAATCTTTCTTTGTGATTTCTAATGATTCTTCTATAGAATCATATCTTCCCTTTCGATTTTGTTTCTCACAAACAAACGGATCGAGTATCCATGACATGTGGATGGAAATAAATATCTTTTTGATATAGGTAGGATGGGAACAAAGATCAAAGTGAAATTCAAAAAAAAAAACTGGGTGGGCCATTCAGCGTATGTTCGCCCCCTCGCCCATATCCATATTGAAGGTTAGTTAGTCATTTGGATAAACTTTATGCCCCATATCTATGATATTTGGATTCTCACACGATGCATTCTGAGTCGAAATGCGAAATAAAAGAGAAGTCTCTACCTTCCCTAAAGTAAATATAAATAAAGATAGGGTAGACAAAATGACTAATTCTATGTGGATCCTGAATCCTAAAAAACGGGGGGGTTCTTGGTATTAATTCCATCGCTGGAATTAAAGCTCCTGAGACTGGGGTGGGACAAAATAAAACAAAATAGTAACAACGAATTGATATGAACCCATTTTGCTTTGTACTTATACAAGACAGGATAGCATCCCATAAGAAGATCTTTTTAAATTGGCTTTGGGTATGATTCATGATCCCCATGGAATTCGTGTCGATATGAGTTAATCCGCAAAGGAAAGGAAGGTATCAATTTCAAGACCCTTGTCATCCGGATCTTATTAACAAACAAGAAAATTCAATACGGAACAGATTCTTTTCCTTGGACCTAATTTCTTTTATTTTGTATTTGATTTGGCTCCAATGAATAATTGAAAATCAATGTAGCGATCAATTGGGGGAGGGGGGAGATTCATACATTCACTTTACTTTATGGAAAGATTCCTGAATCTGAAGTAAGGAAAAATCTGTAGAAAATGAACCATGCCTATACGTATTGTTATTGTTCTATTTCAGTGATCAGTGACACCGGTGTTTCGGTTTTGGCGAAAAAGGTCTGCGATCCCTTAAATACCCACGATTACCCCCGGTAACACTTGTTTGGTGTATCTGATGAATACGATAAAATCAGACTCCTACGATTCTGATTTTATCAATCAGATGAACGAATACCTGTAAAGAATACCGACCTTAATCTTTTCTTTCATGAGTCCCTTCTATCCATCCCCAAGAAAACAAAACAATTGGATTTGTTTCTTGACCCATTTATCTGGTTTAAATTATTGATGATTCAATCGGAAAGGAAACATAGAGGTCTCTTATGATGATCAAATTCGCGTCTGATTTAATTAATCAGATATCTGCTAAACATTTTTAGATCCTCGTTGTACCGACTTGTTGATGGATTTAGAGATTCAATTCAGTCTTTACTGGAAAACTTATTTCCAGTAATGATGTCGAAGTAGGAAATTCTTGAAATTGTTTTTTATGATTCCTTATAAATTCTTTCTACTCGAAGAAGTGTGACCTTGGTGAATCTATCCTATCGAGTCACTTGCGATCTTTCCCGGTCATTGGAATAGCTTATTTGGTTAATGACTCATTCTGTTCCGGTATCGGTAATCTAATTAAAGACCCTTCTTTAGTTTTAGTTGTTTGAGAAAGAATTGGATCTTTCATGATTCATTATCCCTAACAATCTGTTGAAGATGTAAAGAAGTGTTAAGCAACGCATTTCTTCGTGTTTTTTATAAATGTGTTTCATTCTTCTAATAAAATATGGGGTTAAATTAGATTCTTGCTGAGACTTCTCCAGATCCATATATGAAAATGAAAGTATGTAGGACTTCATATACTATATTATATACCGATTGAGCCAATGACTATTCATGATTCCATATTGAATCAATTCCATACCGGTCCAAAATTAGAGGAATGTTATGGTAAAACTTCGTTTGAAACGATGTGGTAGAAAGCAACGTGCGACTTGAAGGACATTATTGGCTGTGGATTCTTGTACCCACCATTTTATATATCAAAGAAGATGCTCTCGGCTCGACATAGTTTGTTCTATTCCACTAGGACCCCAATTTTGGGGTTGTAATAAAATAATATAATTATAATATAGCACATGATGGAGCTCGAGTATAAGGAATTGGTTCATTTAGCAGAGAGAAGGATCTAGGGTTAATGCCAATCAATAAGTTGGAACAACTTCGTAAGTATATCTTCGGTATAGAAATTGAAAGGATCAAGTTCGAACAAGTAAAAAAAAAAAAAAAAAAAGTAAAATGAATTTGTCGAAATAGTTTTACCAATTCCGATCAAAAGTGTATCACAGGGGAATCAATCGTTTCCATAGAACGAAATAACAAAAGGTATGTTGCTACCATTTTGAAACAATTAAGGATCACCGAAGTAATGTCTAAACCCAAGGATTCAAAGCAAAGATAAAATTAAAGGATACCGGAACAAGGAAACACCGTTTTCAATTGTCTCAACAACTAGATCAGAATGGGGAAGAAATAAAATCGACTCTAGGCGAGACAAACAAAAGAGGTTAGAGACGGCTCAATAAATGTCTAAGGATTTCCCTTCGAGCTCTTTGAGAATTACCCAACTTGAGTTATGAGTACGAATGATATTTTTTTTTTTTTTTTTCAGGAAAGAAGAACAAAAAAAAATGACTCAAACCATAGTCTAATTGATGATTTTGTGGATCTATTTGCCACTACAATACATAAATTCGAATCATTCTTTTTCGAGCCGTACGAGGAGAAACCCTCTTATACGTTTCTAGGGGGGGTTGTTCATTTATGTCTATCCCAATGAGTCATCTATCGAATCGTTGCAATTGATGTTCGATCCCGAAGAGAGGGAAGAGATCTTCGTAAAGTGGGTTTTTACGATCCGATAAAGAACCAAACTTATTCAAATGTTTCCGCTATTCTATATTTCCTTGAAAAAGGCGCTCAACCTACAGGAACTGTTCATGATATTTCAAAGAAGGCGGAGGTATTTAAGGAATTTCGAATTAATCAAATGAAATTAATGAAATAAAAAAAAAAGGGGGGGGGGGTGCCCAGGATCTAGCTTTGTCTAATTGTTTCTCCGCCATTCCTTATTTTTTTCTCTATTCTTTATTCATTGTTGCTCTCACATGACCCCGTATCTATAGAACTATAAAAATAAATATCTTCTCTTGATATGAGACAGATAGAAAAAAGATTGAGTGAATAGATGAAATAACTGGGAAATTATGGGATTACCATCAATCAGATGGTTTTCGTTGGGACTTCACCAACAAACAAAAGGTCAATTATTATACCTCTATTGAATAAATATTGAATAAACCCGACATTTTTTTCCTACCGGAATTCCTTATTTATTTCCCCACTCATACTTCATCCCTTATCTATGTTGTAGTGTCACTCCAACACAAGTTCTTGTTTTATTTATTGAATTGGTTTTCTCAACATTCAATTCATATTGACAATGGTGTATCGAACAAATATAATTCGATCGTGGATAAATAGATCTATTTATCCACATTTCATAAGTTTATGTTTGTTTCTTTATTTCACACAAACGATGGGTTCGTCAATTTCGTTGTGACATCAAGAAGTATCTTAGTTAATATAATGAAAAAAAAAAATAGAGTATGGGTAGTCTATCAATTTTTACATCTATTTAGATTTTCTCTATAATTTATCCCAGAATCTGTTGTATTTTCATCTGATCTCTGTTCATTTTTATGTTCACAGTTGATCATCAAATCTTTTCTTTCCTTTTGATCTGTTGCTAGTTCAATGTTTTGACGAGGTCGGGCAATCGAATCTCTTTATTTATTTTTTATTCCGATCGTATCTACACACCCTATTTATATGGGTTGCTAACTCAACGGTAGAGTACTCGGCTTTTAAGTGCGGCTATGGTCTTTTACACATTTTGATGAAGCAACGGATTCGTCCATACCATTGGTAGAGTTTGTAAGACCACGACTGATCCTGAAAGGGAATGAAAGGAAAAAACAGCATGTCGTATCAATGGAGAACTCTTAGAATACTTCATCCTTAACGGATTGATACAAAATCTTGTTTTGATTCTTTTCTTGGAAAGGGGTCAAATCAATTCAAGTTGGGTCGAGTGAATAAATGGATAGAGCCCTATAGTTCCAATTATAGGGAAACCAAAAGCAACGAGCTTCTGTTTGTTCTTAATTCGAATGATTACCCGATCTAATTAGACGTTAAAAATATATTAGTGCCTGATGTGGGAAGGGGTTCTCTTGTGAGTGGATCATCAATTCCTTTTTTTTCATGAATCCTAACTATTCTCTATTATGTTCTATGTAGTGGAGACGAATGTGTAGAAGAAGCGGTATACTGATCAAAATTCACTATTCCAAAGTCAAAAGAGTGATCGGGTTGTAAAAATAAAGGATTTCTAACCATCTCTTGTAACTATAACGAACATAAATAAATTGGATGGAAATAGGATCCGTTGATTGTCCTTTCTGGCTCCGGGGTATCTATTCTTTTCTTACTATATACCTTGTTCTGACCGTATCGTACTATGTATTATTTGATAACTCAAGAAATCCCCCATTTGGTTCAAGTGTAATTTCAAATGGAAATGGAGGAACTACAAGGATATTTAGAAATGGATGGATTTCGGCAACAATACTTCCTATATCCGTTTCTATTTCAGGAATATATCTACGCGCTTGCTCATGGTCATGCTTTAAATGGATCGATTCTTTATGAACCGGTGGAAAATTTAGATCATGACAATAAATCCAGTTCACTAATTGTGAAACGTTTAATTACTCGAATGCATCAACAGAATCGTTTGATTATTTCGGTTAATGATTCTAATCAAAATCGATTCGTTGGGCACAACAATCATTTTGATTCTCAAATGATATCGGGGGGTTTTGCAGTCGTTGTGGAAATTCCATTCTCGCTGCGATTGGTATCTTCCCTAGAAGAAAAAGAAATAGCAAAATCTCATAATTTACGATCTATTCATTCAATATTTCCCTTTTTCGAGGACAAGTTATCACATTTAAATCATGTGTCAGATATACTAATACCCCACCCCATCCATCTGGAAATCTTGGTTCAAACCCTTCACTCTTGGATACAAGATACTCCTTCGTTGCATTTATTGCGATTCTCTCTCTACGAGTATTGGAATTCAAATAGTCTCATTACTCCAAAAAATTCCATTTCCCTTTTTTCAAAAGAGAATCAAAGATTTTTCTTGTTCCTCTCTAATTCTCATGTATATGAATGTGAATTCATATTCATTTTTCTCCGTAAACAACCCTTTCATTTACGATCAAAATCTTTTGGATCCTTTCTTGAGCGAACACATTTCTATGTAAAAATAGAATATCTTGTAGTAGTGCTTTGTAACGATTTTCAGAAAATCCTATGGTTGTTCAAAGACCCTTTTATGCATTATGTCAGATATCAAGGAAAATCGATTCTGGCTTCAAGGGGGGCTCGTCTTCTGATAAAGAAATGGAAATCTCACCTTGTCAACTTTTGGCAATGTCATTTTGACTTGTGGTCTCAACCGGCCGGGATCCGTATAAAGCAATTATATAATCATCCCTTCTATTTTCTGGGCTATCTTTCAAGTGTACGACTAAACTCTTCGGTGATAAAGAGTCAAATGCTAGAGAATTCGTTTCGAATAGATACTGCTATTAAGAAATTCGAGACCGTAGTCCCAATTATTCCTCTGATTGGATCA